AACGTTTTACCTATTCCTAATAGTCAAAACATCAATAAGTTCTAAATAAAATATGAATCTCCTCAGGTAGGACTTGAACCTACGACCAATCGGTTAACAGCCGACCGCTCTACCACTGAGCTACTGAGGAACAATGCGGAGGGTTCAATCTCATATACATTCAAAGACTCTTGTTCTTTAGACCGACTTATAGTGTAGGAACCGTTGAAAAACCCAAAGGTTTTTTTCGTAACTTTGGGAACTTTACGTACACCCTACCCTCTATTCTACAGAAAAAAGGTAACGATAGCAATCCCCTTCGCCTCCCCGGAAAGCGTCTCCGAGACAAAGGGAGGCGGTCAACCATCACCATGATCTTCTCCACTGTCTTCTCCGAGATGCATATTGATTAATCGATTTCTATAGTGCTTGTAATTCTGCCAGTTTGCTAAGTGTATACTCACTCTATCAAAGAACAATAAAGATCTCTCTGCTCTTTTCTTAAAAGTTAGTGAGATAGTCTCAACCTTATCTCTTTCCTTCAAGTAAAACAAAACAGATGTTATAAGCACTTGGAACTACTATTCAATAACGCAATCAAGGAAGAAAAGGTTCCTTATTGGTGTCCTTTTTTTTTCACTTCTCTACTTACCACGAAGAACTATAAAGCCTTTCTATGAAAGGCTAAAATACATAGAATTTTCTACGATTTGCCCGCTGGTTTTAATAGATTAGATGAAGTAGTGAGGTAGTGAGAAGTCAGGAAGTGAGGGGAATACATATCAGCGATCGTACCGTCATTACTTCAATTATTGAAATTATCTATCCTATTTTTTATTTATTTTGAAAAACATAGGAAATTTTTAAAATATAGCTCACTAGAACTAAAGTATGTTATCATAAATTAGATTATTTTTTGATATAGCCATAAAACAATAAAAATTAATAAAGAATTTATAATATAAATAAATAGGAGATTTTTTTACGTGAAAATAGCAGTTTATGGGAAAGGTGGTATTGGCAAATCAACGACTAGTTGTAATATTTCTATTGCTTTAGCAAGACGTGGAAAACGAGTTTTACAAATTGGATGTGATCCCAAGCATGATAGTACTTTTACTCTTACAGGATTTTTAATACCCACTATAATTGATACTTTACAATCAAAAGATTATCATTATGAAGATGTTTGGCCTGAAGATGTTATTTATAAAGGTTATGGAGGAGTTAATTGCGTAGAAGCAGGAGGACCACCAGCAGGAGCCGGATGTGGAGGTTATGTTGTAGGAGAAACTGTAAAATTATTAAAAGAATTAAATGCTTTTTATGAATATGATATTATTTTATTTGATGTTTTAGGTGATGTAGTTTGTGGAGGTTTTGCTGCTCCATTAAATTATGCTGATTATTGTATTATTATAACTGATAATGGATTTGATGCATTATTTGCGGCTAATCGCATTGCTGCTTCTGTTAGAGAAAAAGCTCGTACACACCCGCTTCGATTAGCAGGTTTAGTAGGAAATCGAACATCTAAAAGGGATTTAATTGATAAATATGTTGAAGCTTGTCCAATGCCTGTATTGGAAGTATTACCTCTTATTGAAGATATTCGAGTATCTAGAGTTAAAGGGAAAACATTATTTGAAATGGTTGAATCTCAACCATCTCTCAATTACGTTTGTGAATTTTATTTAAATATAGCAGATCAAATTTTATCACAACCAGAAGGAATTGTACCAAAAGAAGTTCCAGATCGAGAACTTTTTAGTTTATTATCTGATTTTTATTTAAACCCAATTAATAAAAATGAAGAAAAAGAAAATCAAAAAAATTTGTTCGATTTTACAATAATTTAAAATTTAATTTATTATTATTTAAGGGATTAATATTTATGTCAAATAAAATATCTGATACTCTCACTTTTGAATGCGAAACAGGTAATTACCATACTTTTTGTCCCATTAGTTGTGTAGCTTGGTTATATCAAAAAATTGAAGATAGTTTTTTTTTGGTAGTGGGCACAAAAACATGTGGTTATTTTCTACAAAATGCTCTTGGAGTTATGATTTTTGCTGAGCCTCGCTATGCTATGGCAGAATTAGAGGAAGGAGATATTTCAGCTCAATTAAATGATTATGAAGAATTAAAAAGATTATGTCTTCAAATAAAAAAGGATCGAAATCCAAGTGTTATTATATGGATTGGTACTTGTACTACTGAAATAATAAAAATGGATTTAGAAGGTATGGCACCAAAACTAGAAACTGAAATTGGTATACCTATTGTAGTAGCAAGAGCAAATGGTTTAGATTATGCATTTACTCAAGGAGAGGACACAGTTTTAGCCGCTATGGCACACCGTTGTCCAGATCGTAATTTATTGATCGAGAAAAAAGAACTCTTTATAACAGATTCAACTATACAAGATTTATTTTCTTTTCTTCCTCTTAAAAAAAAAGAAGAAAATATTAAATCTAAAAAAATGGAAAAACATTCTCCATTAGTTCTTTTTGGATCTTTACCTTCGACCGTTGCTTCCCAGCTTAGTGCGGAATTAAAACGACAATCTATTCAAGTATCAGGTTGGTTACCTGCTCAAAGATATACCGATCTTCCATCTCTAGGGTGTGAAGTTTATGTATGTGGTGTTAATCCATTTTTAAGTCGAACAGCAACGACTTTAATGCGACGTCGTAAATGTAAATTAATAGGAGCACCTTTTCCTATTGGTCCTGATGGAACACGTGCTTGGATCGAAAAAATTTGTTCTGTATTTGGTGTTGAAAGTCAAGGCTTAAACGAAAGAGAACAACAAATATGGGAAAATTTAAAAGATTATCTGGATTTAGTACGTGGAAAATCTGTATTTTTTATGGGAGATAATCTTTTAGAAATATCTTTGGCTAGATTTTTAATTCGATGTGGAATGATTGTTTATGAGATTGGTATTCCATATTTAGACAAACGATATCAAGCTGCTGAACTATTACTTTTAAAAAATACATGTAAAGATATGTCTATACCAATGCCACGCATTGTAGAAAAACCTGATAATTACAATCAGATACAACGTATGCGAGAATTACAACCTGATTTAGCTATTACTGGTATGGCTCATGCGAATCCTTTAGAAGCAAGAGGAATTAACACAAAATGGTCTGTTGAATTTACTTTCGCCCAAATTCATGGCTTTACAAATGCAAGAGATGTTCTTGAATTGGTTACTCGTCCTTTACGACGTAATAATAATCTAGAAAATTTAGGGTGGAACAATTTGATAAAAAAAGAGATTGATAAAGAAAAAAATAAAATTTAATTAATTATTCTACTTTTTAAAATATTTTAAGTATTAAAAATATTAGAATTAAATTCTTATTAATTTTATTAAATTATTTTTTTATTAATTCATAAAATAAAACTATAAAATTATGAATTAATAAAAAAATAATTTAATAAAATTAAGTTTTTTATTTTTTATACAAAAGAAAATTAAATTTATATATTTTATTCTATCCCACTTCTATGCTTTTAAGGAAAGTATTTTATTATGATAACAAACACTCCCTTACTGCTTTCCGTACTATGGGCTTCAATATTATCATGGATAAATATTTCAAGTCCGTTGATTTTATTTGGATTATATTACGGATTTCTTACAACATTGCCTATTGGTCCTTCTCAAATTTTATCCATAAGAGCTTTTCTTTTAGAGGGGAAACTTAGTGGCACTTTTGCTGTAAGTGGCTTAATTATAGGACAACTAATAATATTCTTATCAATATATTGTTCTCCTCTTTATATACTATTAGTAAAACCTCATACAGTAACATTATTAATTTTACCTTATATCTTATTTTATTGGTATCGAATCAAAGACCTTTTAGATTATCAATCTTTACGACCTATCACTTCAATAAAAGATGCTCGACTTTATAAAGTATTTTTAGATAGTTTTATTTTTCAATTATTAAATCCCATTCTTTTACCAAGTCCAGTATTAGCCCGATTAGTGAATCTTTTTCTTTTTCGCTATAGCAACAATTTTTTATTTATTATAAGTTGCTTTTTTGGTTGGATAAGCGGTCATCTTTTTTTTTTTAATTTAATTAAATTACTTTTAATTCGTATAGAACGGGATTCACCTGTACTTTATCTTTTAGTAAAGCGTCTTATTCATCGAACTTTTAGCATTATTATTTTAGCTTGTTTTTTGCTATATTTAGGCAGAGCACCAGTACCTTTTTTTACTAAAAAAATAAATGACGAGTTTCAAATTAATCAATGGAAAACTAATAAATTAGTATGGCTAAACAAGCCATGGCCTACTTTATTTTTTGATTATCGTAGATGGAATCGGCCGTTTCGATATATTGAAAACAGTCGATTTAGTAATAAAAGCCCTATAAAAAAAAAAGTATCTCAATATTTTTTTGATATATCTTTAAGTGATGGAAAAGAAAAAATATCTTTTACATCTTTGCCAAGTTTATCTATTTTTGAAAAAGATTTGAAAAACTACTTAAATATTTCAAAAAATTCTTTTACAAATTTTCATAAAAAATGGATTGATATTAAAAAAAAAAGAAAAGATAATTTATATTATGAGTTAAAAAATAGAATTGAAGCTCTAGATAGTGGATTTTTAATAAAAGACACTATAGAAAAAAAAACTGGATTATCTAATAATGAAGGAAATAATTTGACTAAAATTCACGATCCTTTTTTAAATGGATCATTTCGTGGAAAAATGATAATATCAAAATCACCTTGGCTTTTAACAGAAAGATTTTATGAATTAAAGAAAAATAAAAAAATATTAAATTTATCAAAAAAAGATAATAAACTTAAATTTTGGATTTCTAATCGATGGCGAGAATTAGAACGAAAAAATTTACCATTACCATGGGAACCTTTAAATAAAGATGCTCGTCGTATTTTAATTTTACTTATTCAAGGATCAAAAAATAAAAAGTTTGAAACAAATTTACAACAAATTAATTTTTCAGAAGACCAAGTATTTAATAATATAAATAAACAAAATACTTTTTCTGATTTATTTGGAAAACTTGATAATACAAATATTTTAGATAAAAAAATAACTAGACTATCATATTTTAATTGGGAACTTATTGTAAATCTTTCTAGTCGACAACGAGCCTTATATTTTGATCAATTAGAGAAAGAAAAATGGCAAATACTTAAACGTTCTTGGAAAAACTTATTTTCAAATAATACTATTCAATTAAAAAATATTTCTTCTATAATTATAAAAATATTAAATTTTCATAAAAAATATCGACTTCAAGAAATTTCTAAAGAAATACCGCGATGGACTTCAAAATTAAGAAATGATAAATTTGATGTTATAGCTGTCGGAGTTACTGATATTCGTCAAAGAAAAGTAAAAAATTTAGGATATCTTATAAAAGGAAAAGATAGAAGAAGAAAAATTGTAAGACGATTTTCACAACAATCTGACTTTCGTCGAAAATTAGTAAAAGGTTCTATGCGTTCTAGAAGACGTAAAATATTAATATGGAAAATTTTACAACTTAAAACACATTCTCCATTTTTTTTAAGGATGAATGAAAAATATATTCCATTTCGGTCTTCATTAAACATATTAAATTTAGTGTATGTAAAAAATATTTTTACAAATCCTTTACAAATAAGAAAAAAAATACTACCTTTTTCCAATAAAAATAACTTTAATATAAAAAAAACAAAAGCAGATCGTCTTGCGATAGCAAATAGATGGGATTTTCCATTAGCTCAATGGGGAAGAAGTTGGTTATTAATTATTCAATCACATTTTAGAAGGTATTTATTATTGCCTATATTAATAGTATCTAAAAATATTATTCGTTTGGTTTTATTTCAAATACCTGAATGGAATAAAGATTGGAATGAGTGGAATAAAGAAATTCATATAAAATGTACTTATGACGGAACCGAAGTTTCTGAAAAAGAATTACCGGAACAATGGCTTAGAGATGGTCTTCAAATAAAAATTATATATCCTTTTAGATTAAAACCTTGGCATAACATTCAATTAAAAAAAAGTGAAGAAAAAACAACAAATATAGATCCTAAATTTTTAAATAATAAAAAAAATATTTCAAGTAATTTATTTAATAATAAAAAAGTAAATTTTTATAAAATTGAAAAAAAAAAAAAAATTAATTATAGTTATTTAACAGCTTGGGGGTTTGAAACTAACGCACCTTTTGGAGATATAAAAAAACAACCCTCTTTTTGGAAGCCAATCCATAGAGAATTAAAAAAAAAATGGAAAAAAAATATTTTATTAAATTTTAATAAATTTTATTCCAAATTTTTTTTAATAAATAAAAAAATCTCTATTGATGTTATTAATACTAAATCAAAAAAGTTAAGAAAATTAAATACTCAAATTAATAAACCTAAAAAAAAAATTGTATTTAAATTAAGTAATGAATATAAAGTCAATTCCGAAATAAATAACAAAATTATTAATAAATTACCAATTGAAGTTACATCTAAATTTAGTAATAACTTTTTACCAGAAACTCAAAATAAATTTGAATATAAAATTTTGACGAATATAAAAAAATTAGAAAATTTAAGCTATTTAAAAAAAAATAAAATTGAAAAAATAATTAAAAAAAATTATTTTGATAAAATAAAATTTTCTAGTAAATTAAAAAATGAAGATAAAAACTCTTTTAATAATAAAAAAAAATTAGAATGGAAAAAAAAATTAATTAAAATTAAACAACAAGTTATAAAATTATATAGAAAAAATATTGAATTAATAAAAAAATGGCCAAATTTTATAAAAATAATTTTTCTAAAAATAAATAGATTTTTGAAAAAAACTTATTTTCAATTTATTAGATTTAATCTCGGATTAGTAATAAAAATTAAACGAAATTTTGTTTTTTTTAAAAACGGAAAAATTCTTAATAAATTTAATTTTTTTCCAATTACTATTAAAGAGAATAAAATTAATAGTCAGTATTTGAATGATTTTACTGAAAAAATAAATAATTTAAAAATAGACTTTGAGCAAAAAAATATTGTATTAATGTCTCAAACATATATATTTCATAAAATATGGCAAATTAGAACAATAAATCAATATGATTTTAAGTACTTATTAAATAATTGGACATCAGATTTAACTATAAAAAAAGAAATAAGAAATCTTTTGAAAAAACAAGAGCTTTTTTCTTTCTTAAAATTAAAAGATTTACCAGAAAAAAATTGGAAAAATTTATTACAAACTTTTGATAAATATAAAATATCTTCAAAATTATGGTATAAAATAGCACCATATAAATGGAGACTTAATGTTACTCATCAATGGAAAAAAAATAAAAAAAATGGTTCTTATTTTTATGATAAAAAAAGTAAAATTTTGGGTTTATATAAACAAAAAGAATTATCTTATGAAATAAGTACAAACTCTTTATTAGAACAAGTTAGAAAATTAAACAAACGATATAAATATAATCTTCTATGTTATAGTTATTTTGATTTTAAAGAAAAATCAGAAATGAACATATTTCTGGAATCATTGAATAAAAAAGAAAGAACTATATTTAATACTAAAATTCAAGAAAATTTTAAATATCAAATAAGCAATAACAAAAATAATATTGAAAATTTTAAATTTAATAAAGAAAAAAAACAATTTATCAAACCTAATTTAATTTTATGGTTAGTTCCAGAACTTATAAAAGAAAAGAATATATATAAAATGGAAAGAGCCTTAGTATCAAATATTTCTTTAATAAAAGAGAAAAATAGAAAAAATATTCAAAATAAAAAATCACTACGTGAAAGAGAACGTCATCAAACCATTCGACAATGGAGATGGAAATCAAAAAATATAGAAAAAAAATTCAAAGAATTAGGAGATATAGCTTCTCTTATGACTTTTATGCAAAATCAAGAAAATACTATTTCACTTTCTATTAAAATGCGTGAAGATCTAAATTTATTTCGTCTTCTTTTCTGTAAAGACTTAGGCATAAATAAATTAACAATTAATTCAGAACATCGTTTATCACGAGTATTAGATGATCAAATTTTAATGTATAAACTAGTAAGTACTTTTTTAAAATTAAAAAATAGATTCAAAAAAGAAAAAGATTTAAAAAGTTTTAATGAATCTAAATCGCGTATGGAAATTTTTTGGAATAATGAAAATTTTAAATTTAATTCATTAAGTCCTGAAGATATTATGCTTCCAAAACACCGGAAAGAATTAAAAATATTAAATCGTTTATATTTGAAAAAAAATATAAATCAAAATTTTGATTTTGATAAAAATTTATTTGAAAAAAACGAATATAATTATTACGATTATGAAAAAAGAATAAAATTTAATAAAATTCAAAATGAAAATTCGAATTTAACAATTAAACGATTTCTTTGGCCTAGTTTTCGATTAGAAGATTTAGCGTGTGTTAATAGATTTTGGTTTAATACAAATAATGGAAGTCGATTTACTATGCTCAGAATTCGTATGTATCCTTTAAATTCTAATTAAAAAAAATTGCAAATGATGAGATATTGGTTATAACCAATATCTCATCATTTGCAATTTTTTTACAAATTTTAAATTTTTATTATTTTTTCTTTATAATAAAAACTATTGATTAACTATAATCTATTATTAATTATTTTAAAATAATATAAATTAGGAGCAATTCTTTTTATGTCCAGAAAACTATCACTCAGTTCATCTTTACCTTCTAAAAAACAAACAGGCTCAGTTGAATTTCAAATATCTCATTTAACTAATCGAGTTTTAACACTTACAGATCATTTAAAATTACATAATAAAGATTATTCCTCTCAAAGAGGTTTGTGGAAAATCTTAGGAAAACGAAAACGACTTTTAAATTATTTATCTCAAACAAATTTAACAAGTTATGAAAATGTAATTAATAAATTAAGTATTCGTAAATTAAAAAATCGTTAATTTTTTTCTAACTAAATTTTTTATAATAAATGAAAAGGAAAGTCATATATGACCATGCTTGCTACAAAAACAAATCCCATGATAGTAAGTATGGGTCCTCATCATCCATCAATGCATGGTGTTCTTCGATTAATTGTTACTTTAGATGGTGAAAATGTTATTGATTGTGAACCTATATTAGGCTATTTACATAGAGGTATGGAAAAAATTGCTGAAAATAAAACAATTGTTCAATATCTTCCATATGTTACACGATGGGATTATTTAGCTACAATGTTTACAGAAGCTATAACTGTAAATGCACCAGAGAAATTAACTAATATTCAAGTTCCTAAAAGAGCTAGTTATATAAGAATTATTATGTTAGAGTTAAGTCGTGTAGCTTCTCATTTACTATGGCTTGGACCTTTTATGGCTGATATTGGAGCACAAACTCCTTTCTTTTATATTCTTAGAGAAAGAGAAATGATATATGATTTATTTGAATCGGCTACAGGAATGCGAATGATGCATAATTATTTCCGTATTGGTGGAGTAGCTATTGATTTACCTTATGGTTGGATAGATAAATGTTTAGATTTTTGTGATTATTTTTTACCAAAAATTAATGAATATGAAAAACTTATTACACAAAATCCGATTTTTCTAAAACGAGTAGAAGGGATAGGTATTATTAGTAAAGAAGAAGCAGTTAATTGGGGCTTATCTGGACCAATGTTACGTGCTTCTGGAATTCAATGGGATCTTCGGAAAGTGGATCATTATGAATGTTATGACGAATTAGATTGGCAGATTCAATGGCAAAAAGAAGGTGATTCATTAGCTCGTTATTTGGTACGAATTGGAGAAATGAAAGAATCTATAAAAATAATTCAGCAAGCTTTGAAAGTAATTCCAGGAGGACCCTATGAAAATTTAGAGGCTAGGCGACTTTATAAAGGAAAGAACTCAGAATGGAATAATTTTGAGTATCAATTTATTAGTAAAAAACCTTCTCCTACGTTTAAATTACCTAAGCAAGAACATTATATTAGAGTAGAAGCTCCTAAAGGAGAATTAGGTATCTTTTTAATGGGAGATGATAGTGTTTTTCCATGGAGATGGAAAATTCGCCCACCTGGTTTTATTAATTTGCAAATTCTTCCTCAATTAGTAAAAGGAATGAAATTAGCAGATATTATGACAATATTAGGTAGTATCGATATTATTATGGGAGAGGTGGATCGTTAAAATGTTTTTTAATACCAATTTTAAGGAACAAGTTATAAAAATTTTTGATGGGTTAAAATTATCTGAAGATTTTTTTAATTTTATATGGATTATTTTATCTATTTTCATTCTTTTATTAGGAATTACGATAGGAGTATTAGTTTTAGTATGGCTTGAAAGAAAAATTTCTGCAGGAATACAACAACGTATTGGACCTGAATATGCTGGTCCTTTGGGAATTATTCAAGCATTAGCAGATGGTTTTAAATTGTTATTAAAAGAAGATATTATTCCATCTAAAGGGGATACTTGGTTATTTAATATTGGACCGGCAATTGTAGTTATACCAGTATTTTTAAGTTATCTAGTCATTCCTTTTGGTCAAAATATTATTTTAGCTGATCTCAATATAGGTGTTTTTTTCTGGATTGCTATTTGTAGTATTGTTCCTCTTGGACTTCTTATGGCAGGATATGGATCTAATAATAAATATTCATTTTTAGGTGGTCTTCGAGCTGCTGCTCAATCTATTAGTTATGAAATTCCTTTGGCTCTATGTGTATTATCTATATCTCTACGTGCGATTCGTTAAATTTTATTTTTTTATAAAATTTAAAATTTAGTTAATAAAATTTATTTTTTTTATTTAAACTAAATAAACTAAATAGTCATATGGGTAAAGTTAAACAGCGTTCAAATTTGCAGTAATAAAATCAAAACCCATCCTCTATGTACAAGAGTGAAAGCATGCAAAACAAGTGAAAAACTATGTACCCTCAGATTTCAGATTAGTTATCGAAACCTGATAGCGGGAGCAAACGATAATTTTTATGAAGTTCTTACTATCATATTTTAAATCAAGCCAAAGTAAATGGTTAGGAACACAAAAAATACATAAAAGATTAGTATAAATTTTTTATAGATAATATATAGTTATTAAAACAAAATAAGGGTTTGACATTTGTAGAAATGATCAAAAAGTACTTCCTTATAACTTCAATCTAAAGTATATGCCTATTTACTAAGATAAAATGACTATTAGGAACGAAGTAAACCTTTTTACAATTCTCATTAAAAAAAAATAAATATATTTTTAATAATTTTTTCTAATTGATAAAAAATTTGAGTTAGTGCTAACAACTAATTGTAAAGGCTGAGATAGATTCAAAAGCTTTTATTTTATAGCAGACAGAATCTCATTGGTTAAATAAAAAACTTAAACTTTTATTTGAATAACCATTGAGGAGCCGTATGAGGCTAAAGTTTCATGTACGGTTTTGAAATAGAGATATTAACAGTAATGTCAATATCGACTATAATTATCTAATAGTTTAAGTACAGTTGATATAGTTGAATTACAGTCTAAATATGGGTTTTGGGGGTGGAATTTATGGCGTCAACCTATTGGTTTTTTAGCTTTTTTTATAGCGTCTTTAGCAGAATGTGAAAGATTACCTTTTGATTTACCAGAAGCAGAAGAAGAATTAGTTGCGGGTTATCAAACTGAATATTCAGGTATAAAATTTGGATTATTCTATGTTGCTTCGTATTTAAATTTACTAGCTTCTTCTTTATTTATAACAATTCTTTATTTAGGTGGGTGGCATTTTTCCATTCCATTTATTCAAAATTCTAATTATTTAGAATGGAATTTTAGTTATGGAACTGGTCAAGTAGTTAACGTAATAATAGGAATTTTTATTGTATTAATTAAAGCTTATTTCTTTCTATTTATTTCCATTACCACAAGATGGACATTACCTAGAGTTAGAATGGATCAATTATTAAACTTAGGTTGGAAATTTCTTTTACCAATTTCGCTAGGCAATTTATTATTGACAGCTTCTTTTCAAGTTCTTTTCTTATAATTTATTTATTTACTAATATAAAAAAATTTAAATAATATTTTAATATAATAAAATTATTAGATTTTTAGACTGAAAAAATAAAAAATTTATTTAAGGATATCTATAATATGTTTACTATGGTAAGTGAACTTCAAAACTATAGTGAACAAGCAATACAAGCTGCGAAGTATATTGGTCAGGGTTTTATAATAACCTTAGATCATATGAATCGTTTACCGCTAACTATTCAATACCCATATGAAAAATTAATTCCATCAGAACGTTTTCGTGGACGGATTCATTTTGAATTTGATAAATGTATTGCTTGTGAAGTTTGTGTTCGGGTATGTCCAATTAATTTACCTGTTGTTGATTGGGAATTAAAAAAAGATGTAAAGAAAAAGAAACTAAAAAATTATAGTATTGATTTTGGAGTTTGTATATTTTGTGGAAATTGTGTTGAATATTGCCCTACAAATTGTTTATCGATGACTGAAGAATATGAACTTTCAATTTATGATCGTCATGATTTAAATTATGATCAAATTGCCTTGGGACGTTTACCAATAGCTGTAATTGAAGATTCTACAATTATAAGTATTTCAAGTTTCTCTTCTTTATCCAAAGTCTCCAAAGGAATTATAAAAAGAAATTCTAATTCAAAAAATGTTACAAATTTTTTAGATTGAATAAAAAATATATATTTTTGAGTTACTTAACAAAAAATAATAGAAAGAGGATTTGAATTTATTATGAATATAATTGAATTATCTGAGCCACTTCATGAAATTATTTTCATTCTTTTAGAAATAGGTCTTGTATTAGGAAGTTTAGGAGTAGTCTTACTTAGTAATATAGTTTATTCTGCTTTTTTTTTAGGATTAGTTTTTATTTGTATATCTATTTTATATATTTTATTAAATGCTGATTTTCTAGCTGCTGCACAAATTTTAATTTATGTAGGAGCTGTAAATGTCCTAATTGTATTTGCTGTTATGTTAATTAATAAGTCGCCATCCTCAAAAATTTTTTCATCTTGGACCATCGGAGACAGTATTACATTTATATCTTGTATAAGCATTTTTTTTTTTTTAACCATTACAATTTCAAATACACCATGGTATAAAATAAATTTAATTACAGAATCAAAAAATATTTTAGAACAAGATTTAACAGAAAATATTCAAAAGATTGGATATTTTTTACTAACTGAATTTTTACTTCCATTCGAACTTCTTTCTATACTTCTCTTAGTTGCTTTAATAGGAGCAATTGTTATAGCTCGTCGAGAAAATATAATTGAAATAAAAAAAAGTAAAGTTTTAAAACTTAAAAAAAATCTTACAGTTTTTTGAATACTATAAAATATTACTTTTTTTTTAATTATTAGGAGTTATTTTAGAATGCTTGAACATGTACTTATTTTGAGTGCTTATTTATTCTGTATTGGTATTTTTGGATTGATAACAAGTCGAAATATGGTTAGAGCACTTATGTGTTTGGAATTAATTTTTAATGCTGTTAATATAAATTTTATAACTTTTTCTAATTATTTTGATACTCAACAATTAAAAGGAGAAATTTTTTCTATTTTTGTTATAGCTATTGCAGCAGCTGAGGCAGCTATTGGATTAGCTATTGTATTAGTTATTTATCGTAATAAAAATTCAACTCGTATTGATCAATTTAATTTGTTAAAATGGTAATTAAATTTTTAATAAAAAAAATATTTATTTATATATTCAATTTCAATTTTTAAATAAAATTAATAGAAAAGAAACATTTGTTAGAATTTTATTCAATTTAAGGCCTTTAATAATATAAGTGGAGTTTAAAAAATTAATGGCACATTCAGTAAAAATTTATGATACATGTATTGGTTGTACCCAATGTGTAAGAGCTTGTCCTACAGATGTATTAGAAATGATACCTTGGGATGGGTGTAAAGCTAATCAAATTGCTTCTGCTCCAAGAACAGAAGATTGTGTAGGTTGTAAAAGATGTGAATCTGCTTGTCCAACAGATTTTTTAAGTGTACGCGTTTATTTAGGAAATGAAACTACTCGAAGTATGGGTCTAGGTTATTAATCAGTGAATGTAAAAAAAAAAGAAAAAATTTAAATATTTTTTTTTAACCCATATTCAAATCCTTGAATATGGGTTTTTTATTTAAAGTTTATTTTATTTATTATCATGAGTAACTTTCCTTGGCTAACTATAATCGTTCTTTTGCCTATATCCGCTGGCTTTTTAATTCCATTACTTCCTAATAGAGGAAATAATATTATTCGATGGTATAGCTTAGGTATTTGTTTATTAGAGTTTCTTTTAATAACCTATGTATTTTGTTATCATTTTAAATCTGATAATGAATTTATTCAATTAAAGGAAGATTATAACTGGATAAATTTTTTTGATTTTCATTGGAGATTAGGAATTGATGGACTTTCTATTGGACTTATTTTATTAACAGGATTTGTTACTACTCTAGCTACTTTAGCGGCTTGGCCAGTTACCCGAAATCCACGATTATTTTATTTTTTGATGTTAGCAATGTATAGTGGTCAAATAGGATTATTTGCTTCTCAAGATATTTTACTTTTTTTTTTCATGTGGGAATTAGAATTAATCCCTGTTTATTTACTTTTATGTATATGGGGTGGGAAAAGACGATTGTATGCTGCTACAAAATTTATTTTGTATACTGCTGGTGGTTCTATTTTCATTTTATTAGGGGCATTAACTATGGGACTTTATGGATCGAATGAATTAACGTTAGATTTTCAAAATTTATCTACAAAGTCTTACCCAATAGAATTAGAAATAATATTATATTTAGGTTTTTTTATAGCTTATGCTGTCAAATTACCTATTTTTCCTTTACATACTTGGCTCCCAGATACTCATGGAGAAGCACATTATAGTACATGTATGCTTTTAGCTGGAATACTTTTAAAAATGGGAGGATATGGAATAATTCGAATTAATATGGAATTATTACCGCATGCTCATTCTATTTTTGCTCCATGGTTAGTAATAATAGGAGCAATTCAAATTGTTTATGCAGCTCTTACTTCCTTTAGTCAACGTAATTTAAAACGAAGAATTGCTTATTCATCAGTATCACATATGGGTTTTGTACTTGTTGGTATCGGTTCTATAACTGATATAGGTCTTAATGGAGCTATTTTACAAATGATTTCTCATGGGTTAATTGGTGCTGCTCTTTTTTTTCTAGCAGGAATTAGTTATGATAGAACACGTACTCTTTTTCTTGATCAAATGGGAGGAACAGCTGTTTCTATTCCCAAAATATTTACTATGTTTAGTAGTTTTTCAATGGCTTCACTTGCATTGCCCGGTATGAGTGGATTTATAGCGGAATTTCTAATTTTTTTAGGAATAGTTATTAATCAAAAATATTCTTTTTCTTTCAAAATAATTATTACAATAATAGAAGCAATTGGAATAATATTAACTCCTATTTATTTATTGTCAATGTTACGTCAAATGTTTTATGGATATAAATTTTCTAAAAATTTAACTTTTTCTAATATAGATGCAGGACCACGAGAAATTTTTATTTTAATTTGTTTATTTTTTCCCATTATAGGTATTGGTATTTATCCTAATTCAATTTTATTTTTATGGAATAATAAAGTAACTTTTATATTATCTAAATTTATTTTTTAAAGTTAAATAAAAAATTTTATTAAAAAAAATTTATTATACTAAATTTTTTTATTTAATCATTAATAAAATAGCTAAATGATAAATATTTTTATATCATTTAGCTATTTAAATTGAACTTAAATAGATTTAGTAGAAAAAAATATAAGCAGACATATACATATATATAAATATATACTAAAAATAAAAAATAAAACTTAATTTTATTTTTTTGAATATGCCGCCACTCGGACTCGAACCGAGATGCGTTAGCACTGCTTCCTAAGAGCAGCGTGTCTACCAATTTCACCATGGCGGCTCAACAAGAATAATAGCATAATTTATCTAAAAAGGTCAATATTTAAAAAATAAATAAAAAATTTTATAATTTTTTAGTTTATTTTACTAAAAATTTTAAATATTTTTTAATTTTACGGAGCATAGCGTAGTTTGGTAGCGTGCCATCTTGGGGTGATGGAGGTCGTGGGTTCAAATCCCGCTGCTCCGAAAAAAATGTTATAAATTTATTTGTTCTATTTTTTTATTTATGAATCTTTTTTTAGTATCTTATTATAATTTATTTTTTAAATATAATTCTATTAAATTTAATAAAAAAAAATAAAAGAATATTGTTATACTAATAAAATGTTATGTTCTAATTTAAATAAAATATACATAATATTAATTATATTTACCTATAACTTTTATTATTATTATATAGTTATTAATTTATAAAATATAAGTTTTTTTAATTATTAAAAGTATTATCAATTAATAAATAATTCGAATTATTTTCATTAATTTTAATATGTTCTATTACCCTCCTAAGTCTTTCTTTATGAGATTAAAGTTTTATCTCTTTGAAAGCTTCGGAAGGTATAAGATTTTATGCTATAATTTATTTAATTTATTAATGAATATTATTTATTATTTATTGAGATTGTGCAGAATTTTCTTCATTCATTATGTAATAAAAACTCTTTGAACGACCAGTTAAAATAGATTTAGCTAAGGAAAAAGCTTTTATTCTAGCTTTAATAGCTTTTTCTTTCCATATAGTCTCACGAATTTTTTTTTTTGATTTAGACGTACGTTTTTTTGGAACTGCCATAAGTAAAAATTCCTTTTATTTAAATATTTTTAATAAATGAATATTTCATTTATTCTTTCTCAAATTTTCTTTCATTTTCTACTTTCATAATTCTTTTCCATTTAAACAGATTGAATCTACTACAAATCGAGCTGAATTTTGTCGATGTCCTAATTTACGTCGTGTTTTTTTTTTAGAATTCATTTTATAAATAGTAATTTTATTTTCAAGATGGGAATGTAAAATTCTTCCTTTTACTATCGCACCTTTTAGCCAAGGATGCCCAACACTAATGACAGATTTCTGATGAATCATTAAAACTCGATAAATTAATATTTTAGTATTAGAACCTAAAAATTTTGGTTTTAATAAAGCAAAATGACGAATATTATAAAATCTTCCTGGTTCTACTCGGAGTTGTTCTCCTCCGGTTTCAATTATAGCGTATATACTCATTATGAAGTTTATGGTAAGTTAAAAATTATTATAAATTGAAAAAAAATTAATTGAATTTAATAATTAAAATAAAATAATTAGTTCTAGTTGTTTTAATCTTGTAAAATTTCTATAAAAGATTACATTATTTTTAAAAAATTATATATATCTTAGTTTAGAAACTATATATAATATTTTATTACTCGAATAAGAATAAAATCAAAAATCTTATTAATTTAATTTAATATTTTATTATTATTCAATAATAATAAATTTGATAATATTAGTTAAAATTTTTGATAGGATAAAAATCCTAAACTTTTTCTCTTTTTCTAAGTCTATTTTTCTTTAATCTAGTTAATTATAAACTAGAAATTAAAAAAAAATAAGATTTTTTATTATATAAAAAATTTATTTATGGAATTTATATATCAATTTGTTTGGATTGTGCCTTTTTTTCCACTTGTAGCTTCTATACTGATAGGATTAAATCTGCTTTTTTTTCCAAAATCTACTAAAAGTATTCGTTATATATGGTCTATTATTAGTATTTTTTTATTAGCTATAGCTATGTTTCTTTCTTTTAGTATTTTTTGGCAACAAATTAGCTGTACTTCTGTTTATCGATATTCGTGGTCTTGGATTATTAATAAGGAAATTGACTTTAAGATAGGATTTTTAATTGATCCACTTAGTTCTATAATGCTAGTATTAACTACCACTATAGGAGTTCTTGTTATGATTTATAGTGATAGTTATATGTCTCATGATCGAGGATATGTAAGATTTTTTGCATATTTAAGTCTTTTTACAGCTTCTATGTTAGGTTTAGTACTTAGTCCAAATTTAATACAAATTTATATTTTTTGGGAATTAGTAGGAATGTGTTCTTACTTGTTAATAGGGTTTTGGTTTACTCGACCTAGTGCAGCTAATGCTTGTCAAAAAGCTTTTATAATAAATCGTATAGGCGATTTTGGATTATTATTAGGTATTTTAGGTTTTTATTGGATCACAGGTAGTTTTGAATTTGAAACATTATTTAAACGTTTTAATGAATTACTTGCTAGTAATGAAGTTAATTTATGGTTTGCTACTCTCTGTGCTCTTTCATTATTTCTAGGTCCGATTGCTAAATCTGCACAATTTCCACTTCATGTATGGTTACCTGATGCTATGGAGGGACCTACTCCAATTTCTGCTTTAATACATGCCGCTACTATGGTAGCAGCAGGTATTTTTCTTATAGCTAGATTATTTCCTCTTTTTCAAGCCTTGCCTTTTACAATGAATTTTATTTGTTCTATAGGTGCAATAACGGCTTTTTTAGGAGCTACTATAGCTCTTGCTCAAAAAGACCTTAAAAGAGGTTTAGCTTATTCCACTATGTCTCAATTGGGTTATATGATGTTAGCTTTAGGTACAGGTTCTTATCAAGCTGGTTTATTTCATTTAATTACACATGCTTATTCCAAAGCTTTATTATTTCTTGGATCTGGTTCGGTTATTCATTCTATGGAACCAATTCTTGGATATTCTCCTGATAAAAGTCAAAATATGGCTTTTATGGGTGGGTTGAGAAAATATATGCCAATTACAGGAACAACTTTTCTTTTAGGTACACTTTCTCTTTGTGGTATTCCCCCTTTTGCTTGTTTTTGGTCCAAAGATGAAATTATTACAAATAGTTGGTTATATTTTCCAATCTTTGGATGGATAGCTTGGATTACTGCAGGACTAACGTCTTTTTATATGTTTCGTATTTATTTTCTTACTTTTGAAGGGAATTTTAGAAAAAATTATTCTAAAAATTATTCACCTATTTCTTGTATATCAATCTGGGGGAATTTTATATCAGAAGAATTAAATGAAAAAAAAATAGAGTTTATTTCTCAATCTACTTTTTCTAACTCCTCGAATTTATTATCGGTTTCTTCAAACAAAAAATATATTATATATCCAAAAGAATCAGATAATATAATGTTATTTCCTTTACTTTTGTTAACATTGCCTACTTTGTTTATTGGATTTATAGGAGCTCCTTTTCCACAAGGACAAATTGGTTCTGATTTGTTATCTCAATGGTTATATCCTTTATTTAAAAATTCTTCTGAAACAACTTCTGGAAATTGGTCAGAATTTTTATCGAATGCAATTAATTCAGTAACTATAGCTTGTTTTGGAATTATTATTGCTTTTATCTTATACGGACCTAATAATTTTTTTATAAAAAAATTACAAAAAAATTTTAAATATTCATTAGAAGATAATATGAAATCTTTTTTTTATTTTATATATAATTGGTCCTATTTTAGAGGTTATATAGATGGTTATTATAATATAATATTTGTTAAAGGTTTACGACTTTTGGCTAAAATTAGTTTATTTTTTGACGAATGGATAATTGATGGTTTTGTTAATGGAATTGGTGTTTCCATTCTTTTTGGGGGAGAAAGTATAAAATATTTAGAAGGAGGAAGAATATCTTCTTATTTATTTGGTTTAATTTTCAGTATGATTTTATTATTCTTTTTTTTTATAAATTTCTGAGCTATATTTTAAAAATTTCCTATGTTTTTCAAAATAAATAAAAAATAGGATAGATAATTTCAATAATTGAAGTAATGACGGTACGATCGCTGATATGTATTCCCCTCACTTCCTGACTTCTCACTACCTCACTACTTCATCTAATCTATTAAAACCAGCGGGCAAATCGTAGAAAATTCTATGTATTTTAGCCTTTCATAGAAAGGCTTTATAGTTCTTCGTGGTAAGTAGAGAAGTGAAAAAAAAA